TTATATGTAAAAAAATTTATTTTATTTTTAATTCACATAATTTATTTATTTTAATTTTATTAACAAATTAATCAAATTGTTAATTAATATTATAATCAACAACTAATAGATATCTTTAACTAGCCCCGAGGAGGGGCTTGTCTTCTTGCGTGACCGCAAGCTAGTTAATTAACCAAACTTTTCATTATTTGGTTATCACGGTTATGTTGAGTTATCTTAAATATTAATCTTAACCCATTACCAGTTAAAGTATTACTTTAAAAAAAACTAACTATAAAATAACCTTCTCCAGACACAAAAATTGAAAGTTAATTAGGATCCTTTATAGTTTGGTCTATTATATTTGGTCTAGCTACTTTTTTTTTTTATATCAGGAAATATCTTTGAAAATTTATTAAATAGCCCATTATTAATAGAGGCTTTTATATAAACTATTAACCCTTTTTCAGTAATATGGTCTTTATTGTTTATATTATTTATAACCTGTTTTGAAAATAAACTTTGTGTTAACAAAGGATAATTATAAAAATGATTAATTATAATATATAAATCTTTAATACAAGTAACTCTATATTGAAATATATCTTTTCCTTTATAAGATATATTACCTATTCCTTTAAAATACACTTATCCCGAATAATTATTTTTTTTTTATTATTACATATTTAGAGGGTGTAGTTGTAGATATTCTTGTAATAAACCATAATAATTTACTGCATTTGGTCCTACTCTTTTTTGCATACTAGCCATAACTTTTTCTTTATGATTATATTTATATATATATAACTACACGCACGTGAAGTACAATAATCTAATTATAAATTTAAATACTATTAGGTATAAATAATATTATTGATAATAAATTAGAAATATGTAATAATTCATTAGGCATAAACATAAATAAAAGAATAATTAAAGTTAAAATAGAAATAGTTATACTTAAAGAACTAGATAAAGCAAATTTTGAATCAAAGTAAATTTTATTGATAACTTTATCTTTTTGTAAAACAAGGGCTGGTATTTTAAGATCTTTTAATTTATTAAAAGAAGTATAAGTGTGCCCATCAAAGAACATTGTTTTTACAATAAATAAGTAATAAACAGCACTAATAACACTAGTTAAAACACCTATCAAGAGTAAGAAAATAAATCCTTCTGGTAAAGCTGCAGAGAATACCATCTGTTTAGCAAAGAATCCCATTAAAGGTGGTATACCTGCAAATGAGAATAAAGTAATAGATAAACTTAAAGCTAAGATACTATTTATATGGAAATAACCTTTAAGTTGACTTATTAATTGGATAGGTGAATTATTTTTATCTATTAAATTATTATGATTTATATTTTTATCATTATAAGCGTATAAACTATAACCTATAGCTACTAATAATATAAAAGCATTTAAATTAGATAAACTATATTGTATTAAATAGAATATAAATGATTGTATTGACTCAACACTATTAATAGTTAATGCTAATAACATAAAACCTAAATGAGATATTGTACTATAAGCAAATAATCTTTTAATTCTAAATTGAGTTAAACCTAATACAGTACCTATTATTAATGATAATAAACTACTTACTAATAAACTTGTAGTTCAACTATAACTTGTTGTAATATAAATACTATTAGTATAATGAACTAATTGTAATAATAAAGTTAATATTGATATTTTTGCTATTATAGCTACAAAAGTTGTTACTATTGTAGGTATACCATCATAAACATCAGGTGATCAGAAATGAAATGGTGCAGCTGATATTTTAAATAAAAATCCTACTGATATTAATAATAAACAATATGGTATATATGTTGTTATTTCTTGATTGTTTATTATACCGGCTAAATTATTTATTACATAAAAACTATCTAAATATGTTACACCTAAATTTGCATAAATTAATCCTATTCCTAATAATATAAAACAAGATGATAATCCTCCTAATAAGAAATAAGTTAAACTAGCCGATGTTGATGATTCAGAATTTCTATACATGGCACATAATAAATATAATCCATAACTTTGTAATTCTATTGATAAGAAAATGGATACTAAATCACTACTTGATATTAATAATACACTTCCTGTTATTATAAATAATAACATTAATGTATATTCTATTATTGTATATTGTTCTCCTTTTTTTAATATAATATTTGATACAGTTAAATTTTTTACAAAGCTTAATTTTGTAAATATTAATTTATGTAAACTCATATATTCACTTGATATAAGCTTTCTAGGATAAAATCCTGTCATATTCAATATCAATAAACTTACTAGAAATATTAATATGTGAAATATTTGTGTTATAGAAGATGTGTAAAATAACCCTCCAAATAACCCAATGCCATTATCTAAATATGTTAAAAATAAATTATTATAAGCTAAATAAATACAATAAAATAATACTATTATTCCAATTCTACTATATAAAATTGCAGTATCACGTCTAAAAGATAAAGCATTAGATAGTAATAAACAAAATATTGACGATAAAAGCATAAAGTGTATAAAAATAAATTTAAAAACTAAAAAAAAAAAAAAAGTTAAAGACTAAAAAAAAAAATTATATGTTTTTTTTTTTTAAAGAAAAAATAACTTTAAATTAAACAAATAATGTTAAAAAACATATATTTGTTTAATGACTATTTATTAATTTAAAGACTATTTCTTGTTACTGTTTAATAAAGCAAATAAAGTAAAAATAATTAAGATTAATAAATTATTATCATTATAAGAGAAATATAATAGAGAAATATCAAAGATTAATCCTATTAAGATATATAAAGCATAAGTAGTAACAATACCTGTACTTAAATTACCTAAACTATTACTTAAAGCTAATCCTCCTTTTTCTAAACCATAAGGTCCTAATAATTTTACAGGACCTTTATTTAAATTTTTAGAAGTTTGACCACCTAATTTTAAAACACCTTCAACAATATATTTGTTATAAAATAATTCTATATAGAATCTTTGATTAAAGAAACTAAATATATTATAACCTAATCTAGAGAATTTAAAATTAATAAGTAATTTAGGTAAAAATTCGGATAATAAAACAGAAAGTAAACTTAATGAAACAGTAAACACAAAAGGTAATAATTTAAAGAATGTAGGTACAGCAAATTCTGTATCTAACATAATTTCATGACTAGGGTGAATAAATAAACTATTATCAGTAAAGAAACCAGTACCTAAACCTATAAAAATATCTTTAGTTAAATATCCAAAGAATATTGAAAAAATAGCTAAAATAATTAAAGGAATAGTCATAAATAAATCACCTTCATGAGCATGTTTATAATTAACTAAAGGACCATTAGGATTAGTTAAGAAAGTTAAATATAAAACTTTAGCTGAATAAAGTGTAGTAAACATAGCACCAATAGTAGCTACAAAGTAAACAATAGTACTAGATAAATAATATTGTCCATAAGCAGATTCAAGAATAAAATCTTTAGAATAGAATCCAGTCATAAAAGGTACAGCTACTAAACTTAATGAAGCTATTAACATAACTGAGTAAGTTAAAGGTAAGAATTCTCTTAAACCTCCATATTTTCTGAAATCTTGATTATCAGCTACAGCGTGTATAACTGAACCAGCACCTAAGAATAATAATGCTTTATAGAAAGCATGATTTACTAAATGGAATAAAGCTAAATTATAACTAGATAAACCAACAGCTATTACCATCATACCTAATTGACTCATAGTAGAATAAGCAATAACTTTTTTAATATCTTGTTGGAATAATCCAATTAAAGAACTAAATACTGTAGTTATAGCACCTAATCATAAACAAAGTACTAATACAGTTGAACTATATTCTATTAATGGTGATGATCTCATTAATAAGTATACTCCTGCTGTAACCATAGTAGCAGCGTGTATTAATGCAGATACAGGAGTTGGTCCCTCCATAGCTTGAGGTAATCAAATATGTAAACCTACTTGTGAACTTTTAGCTGTAGCACCTATTAATAAACAAATACCTATTATTGTTATAATATTTTCATTATAATATGGAGCTAATGCAAATACTGTACTATAATCTATATTACCAAAAGATCATAGTATAGCAAACATACCTACAGTTAATAAAGTATCACCTTCTCTATTAGTTAATAATGCTGATAAAGAACTTTGATTTGCTGCTATTCTAGTAAATCAGAAATTTACTAATAAATATGAACAAACACCAACACCTTCTCAACCTACAAACATTATTAAATAATTATTCCCTGTTACAAGTATAATCATCATAAAAGTGAATAAACTTAAATAACTAAAGAATCTTTGATTATGAGGATCATGACTCATATAACTTATAGAGTAAATATGTACTAAACTAGAAACTATTAAAACGGTAATAAACATAGATACAGTTAATGAATCAAATCTAAAATTTCATAAAACATAAAGTGATTCAACATCAACTCATCTAGCTACATTTATTGTTACAGGTATATTATTAAATCCTACTTCAAAGAAAGCTAATATAGCTAAAAATGTAGTTGTAATTACTGAAACACATGTAATTAAATGTGCTCCTTTTACTCCTACTTTTCTACCAAAGAAACCTGAAACTATTGAACCTAATAAAGGTAAAATTATCAATGTTAAATACATTATCTATATTGTATTGATATACTTCCTCTTCGTTTTCCCCCTTTTCCATAGAAAATTAACCTTTTCATAAAAATTTCCCTTAGGAAGGCTAGGGTATTCTCATAACCTTTAAGTTATGCCTGACTATATCTTAAGCATATAATATAATATTAATTATATTATAAACCAACCTACATTTAGTCGATGAACTGCACACCCTTACCATTTTAAGGCAGTAGGTGCTTGGCTGCAGATATTCTATTTCATTTCTTCATACAAATCGTTTTTACCATACAACGAGTCATTACCTGTTCCATCAACACATTACTGTATTAACTTGGTAGATTTGTCTTTAAGAACTCCCCGCATTTTGAAGGTTTTGCCTTGCGCAAAGCGCATGACTAGATGAAGGTTCACTTCACCTTTTTAGATCTGTTTTCTCTGAGCCTTTAATCATCACTATCATTATTTATAGTTTACAAAAATTTTATGACTATTATGTAAACAGTGAGATACAGAGAATAGTTAAATCTATTATATGCAACTAAAATTCCTAAACCTATTGCAGATTCTGCTCCTGCTACTGTTATAATATATACAGCAAAAGTTTGTCCTAAAATATCATCAAAACTAAGTGAACTTATTAATATTAAAAATGTTATTGATAATAACATAATTTCTATTGATATTAACATTAATATGATATTTTTTCTATTTAAAACAAAACCTAATATTCCTACAAGAAATAAAAAAATTGAAAAATTCATTTTTTAAATAATATTTTATATATATATATTGATTTATCTATACTATATTATAATTATATTTCTTTTAACAATCCGTCCCTCGTCCAAAACCCCAAAGGATTTAGGGGCGGGGGGACTCTATTTTAATTGTTAGACGTATATAAGACTCGAACTTATATAAACGTGTCCGTAGCACGTTATTCTACCATTGAATTAACACGTTCTTATATAATATAAATATAAATATATATATTATCTTTAATTTTATAATATTATTAAACATTGTACAAGTAATTTTGGATTAAAAATAAATTTAGTCCCTTCGCCCCGAAGTGCTCTCCGGGGGACCAAGTTATTTAATTTAATTTTATTTTACTAATAATAATATTACTTTTAATATTTTTTAATATTACCTTTATTGCAATATACTTTAATATTAAATAAATTACCTTCCATTTGTTCTCTTAAATCATAATAAGAAATCCCTTATTGACACTGATTGTATAGCAATTGGCATAGAACTGTGAAGTATACCACATATTTCTGAACATTGTCCAAAGAATGTACCAGGACGATTTACATAAACAGAAGCTTGATTTAATCTACCTGGATATGCATCAGCTTTTATACCTAAAGATGGACAAGCATAAGAATGTATAACATCAGCAGCTGAAATTACAAATCTTGTGTGTGTTAATTCTGGTATTATTACTCTATTATCTACTTCTAACATTCTAAATTGACCTTCTTCTAAATCACTTTCAGGTACTATATATGAATCAAATTCTATAAATTCATCATCTTCATTAGTAAAATCAGGATATTGATAACTTCAATATCATTGGTGACCTTCTGCATAAACTACTAATGATGGATCCATAACTTCATCCATTAAATATAATAATTTGAATGATGGGAATGCTATTAATATTAATATAAATGCTGGTGTTATTGTTCATATTAATTCTATTAATGTACCGTGATTCATATATTTGTGAGCAATAGGTGATTTTGTTGCCACAAAATTTTTTATAATTATTATCATCATTCAAGTAACTGTAAATAATATAATAGCTAAATAAAACATTATATTATTATGTAATTCTTCTATTCCTTCCATTTGAGGTGAAGCATTATCTTGGAAAAACACTCCTCAAGGTGTAGGGGCATCCAATAGTATATGTCCTTTTAATATATCTAAAAACATTTATATTTTTATTTAAGATATTCATTTATTTTAATTACTAGTCCAATTTAGTCAACCTTATATTATATTGACCTTACCTCGCGAGCGTGCTAACTGCACGCGCGCGAAGTATTATTTGATTAAATTTATTAATAACCAAATAATTTAATTTATTTTACCCTAATATTATAATTAACTTAAAAAAAAAAAAAAAAGATTAGTACCATCGCCCCGAAGTCTCCTCCGGGGCGAAGTTCCAAATATATTTTTAAAAATCGGAGATACGCTCCGCATTATTTAATTATAAATTAATGAATAACCACTTCAAGATTTATAATTAAAATTATAAACTTGTCTACTTTCACTTTTTAATGCATTTTTTCCTATCTCAAAGGCAAAACCTAAAGTTAATACAAGGAAAAATACTAACATAATTACTAAACCATATATTCCGTTTGTATATGCACTTACCACATAAGGGTAAACTAATACAATTTCTAAATCAAATAATAAAAATAATAGGGCAAATATAAAAAAAGATATACTGAACTGTGTTCTATTTTGTCCTAAGAAAGAATGGAAACCACATTCAAAAGCACTATCTTTTTCTTGATATGGATTATGGGGAGAAAGAATCAAATTAACTGCTAGTAATATTATAGCTAATATTGGCATTAAAAATAAAAAAAAAGTTGTAGTTGTCATGATAAAAGTTATTGTATTATAATAATAAATTAAAAATAAAAAAAAAAAATAATTAATAATTAATTAATTAAAAAAAAAATTTATTTTTTTTTTTACAAAAGAAATTTATTAAAAATTTCTTACACTTTAGTTTAATATTTAAAAAAAATATACTTGGAAAAGTTTAGTATTTGAATTAAATATTAAGCTACGTATAATAATAAGAAAGCCATCATTAACGCAAATAATCCAGTTGCTTCAGCGAAAGCAAAACCCAAAATAGCATAAGAGAATAATTGTCCTCTTAATGATGGATTTCTAGCAACACCTAATATTAAAGCACCGAATACAATTCCAATACCTACACCAGCTCCGATTAAACCTGTTGTAGCCATTCCTGTTCCTAATATTTTTGCAGCTTGTAACATAGTAATAAATTTTATGTGTACAGCCATCTAAGTAAGGTGACCTCAACTAATAAAGAATTAGAAAAACAGATTAAGTATTATTTAAATAAGTATACTATTTATAAGAGTCGCCATCTCTAAAGAGATATCATCTAAGTTAAATGGATATACATGAGAATCTGTAGTAACAGAATATGGTATATCTATATATCTATAGTATGATTCCATTTCAAAAACACCATGCATCAATCTATTACATTCCAAGAATTTATCTATAGTATTTAAAATTTTTTTTAAATTTTCCTCTAGTAGAGGATCTGATAAATCCAAACGAATAGTAAATGAACGATAATCTCTAAAACAAGCAAAATCAGAAAAATGTTTATCATGACCAAAAATTTGTGTATAAAATTTATGTAATTCTGAGTTTGATTCTGCTGCACTACTAACTACTTCTTGATGAACAGTATGTTTGTGTTGGCTTTTTCTTACTTCAAGAATAAACGCTCTTAATTCATTTTTAGAATTAAATAACCGTTTTAATATTATATCTAGATTATTTATATCTAGCATATCATACATTTTTTTTTCAGGATATATAATTAAAACTCCATTAGAAAAATCACCGTGTAAATCATTACCTTGTGTTATAGCTCTATCTATACTATTATTTTCCAATCATCTATTCAAAGTTCTAGAGCTAATTACACCTTTACTTTCCTCATCAAGAGAACCAGCCACGACTAAAGCTCCTGTAACACCTTTTTTAGAAGAAATAATTATAGTAGTATGTATATTTGTTTTAGGTGTACGTTGGATTTTTAGTATTTTTTTTAATTTAAATGAAAAAAGTAAATAAAATTTGTATATTTTATTTATAATTAAATAAAAAAAAATATCTAAATAAACGGGTAAGACGCTTATCTTGACCTTCGCTAGCTCTCAGTATTTTACACACCCTTTACGATTGTACTGGTAAACTCATAAAAGCGTGTGGTTTTGGTGGGCTAGTTAAACATCACTCTAAAGAGCTATTATTTCTAGTGAATAACACTTGGAATGTATCACTAAATAATTGTGGTGTTAATCAAGGATATCTTGAAACAGCTTTACCTTCTGTTAATTGATTGTAAATAATAGTTAAGAAGTATCATGTAGCTACAACACTAACGATAGAACCAACACTACTTACTAAATTTCAACCATAGAAGGCGTCAGGATAATCACTAATTCTTCTAGGCATACCTTGTAAACCTAAGAAATGTTGTGGGAAGAATGTAAGATTAACTCCAACAAATAAAATTCAGAAATGAACTTTAGCTGCAAAGTGATCGTAAGATAATCCTAATAATTTTGGTATTCAGAAATATCAACCACTAAATAAGGCAAAAACTGCACCCATTGATAATACATAATGGAAGTGAGCAACAACATAGTAAGTATCATGGAAAGCAACATCAAGAGATGCATTAGCTAAAACAACACCACTTAATCCTCCAATAGTGAATAATACTACAAATCCTAATGCAAATAACATAGGTGGTGTTAAGTGTAATGAACCACCATAACATGTAGCTAATCAACTGAAAATTTTAATACCTGTAGGTACTGCAATTATTAAAGTTGCAGCTGTGAAATAAGCTCTTGTATCAACGTCTAAACCAACTGTGTTCATGTGATGACTTCCAACTAAGAAACCTAAAACACCAATAGACATCATACGATAAACCATACCTAAGTTTCCGAATACATTTTTTCCAGATCCAGCTGCGATAACTGTACTAATAATTCCCAACCCTGGTATTATTAAAATTATACAAAAATTTTGATTAATCCAATAGTTCATAATATATTAATCTTTTCCCCCCCCCCCCAAAACCCAAAAAAATTCCGGGACGGGGGGAACAATTAATTCCCAGAATTAACCCCCTGTTAGGACTTCCCTAATTGTATTCCCTTANACCGGTCCGGCTCTTGATTGATTTTCCTCCTCTCTCTTACGTCAACATGTTTACTAGATAATAAATGAAAGTAATCAAAATAATTAATAACATTTTTAGCTGAACCAAAACTAGTAGATCCATAGTAATATGTATCTTGACTTTTTCTATAGCCAATATTACCACCTAAAAATTCTTTAATTAATAGCAAAATATATTTTTTTTTTTGATCAATTTGAAAATTTAATCTTACTTCAATTCTTTTACTATGATTAAGTATTTTTATTTGAAAACTAGCATCAGCATCAGAAAAACCAGCTAATCAATGATTTTTTAAATTATTACTTAAATTTAATTTTAAACTAATTTTTTTACTAAATTCAGCATAATTATCATGATTTAATATATTATTAGTTATTTGATTAAATTTAGTTTCTGTTCTAATTTTTCCATTTATTAAATTAATTACTTTTTTTATACCTTCTCTAGCTGCTACAACTAGAATAAAAGCATTTTTATTTTTAACTTTTTTAACACTTCCATAACCTAATCTTTCTTTTATATAATAGGCTAAAGAAGCATCTAATGAGTGAAATGCAATAACTAATTGTTGTTTACTACTAAAATGACCATCACCATCTATTAAACCAGCTAAATAATGTCCAAATTGATCATCACTAACAGGGTTTAAATGTTTAGGTACATGAACAGAAATAGATTTTATATTTTCTGTGCTTACTACAATTCCGTTGCATAAAATCTCTGAGGTTCCATTTAAAATGTTACCTGCTGAATTACTTCACCGTTTTAAATTTTTTACTGTGTCATTTAAGAATGAGTAATTAAAACTTAATATTGAAGTGGTCCCAGCATACAGCAACGTTAAGAAGCCTATATTTACGACCTCTGGGTGTCCGAAGAATCAGAATAAGTGTTGGAATAAGATAGGATCTCCACCACCAGCTACTTCGAAGAATGATGTATTAAAGTTTCTATCTGTTAAAATCATAGTAATACCACCGGCTAATACAGGTAATGATAATAATAATAATACAGCTGTAATAATAACAGCTCAACCAAATAACGCTAATTTGTGTAAACGTATACCTGGACTTCTCATATTTAATATTGTTGTTATGAAGTTCATAGCTCCTAACATACTACTAATTCCACTTAAGTGTAAACCGAAGATTGCTAAATCAACACTTGGTCCACTGTGTGATTGTATTCCTGATAAAGGAGGATAAAGAGTTCATCCTGTACCTGCACCATTTTCTATTGCTGCAGAGAATACAAATAATAATAAACTAGGTACTAATAATCAGAAACTAATATTATTTAATCTAGGGAATGCCATATCAGGACCTCCTACTAATAATGGTAATAAGAAATTACCGAATCCTCCGATTAAAGCTGGCATAACCATGAAGAAAATCATCATAATAGCATGAGCTGTTATTATACTATTATATAATTGGTTATCAGCTATATATTGAACACCTGGTCCAGATAATTCTAATCTTATAAGTACAGAAAATGCTGTACCTAATAAACCTGAGAATAATGCAAACATTAAGTATAAAGTACCAATGTCTTTAGCATTAGAAGATAAAAATCATCTTTCTTGTCATTCTGTTGGTTGTTTTAATGTAAAAAATGTTGAACTCTCTTGAGATTTAAGGGAAGCTACATCTTCTTTTTTTTCAGATGTAGTTGAAAAACCTCTTTTTATTGTTATATAATATTTTGTTAAATTATTTAACAAAAAAAAAAAAAAATAATTAAGTTTTTTCTTTTTTATTCGTTAAAACGAATTTTATTTTATAGAAATAACATTATATATTTATATTAACGTTATATTGGGAGGGTACCTAGAATTGAACTAGGATATACTATGCCACATACAGCTGTTCTACCATTGAACTACACCCACCTTATAAAGATTTAATCTCTTTTAGTCCTCTCGCGTTTTATTATATATATAACTACACACGCACGATGTTAATCTTTTTCTTCGAGGGACTTTTTTTATTAATAGATATTTTTGAGATTAAGATAATAATATTTGCTTTTTTGACCTTAAGTATTTTAAAGAGATATTAAAATTTAAACTTTAATACTTTATATAAAATTAAAATACTACCATTTTAATTACCATTAATTAAATAAAATCCGCTTTATATGCGGAATTAGGTAAAAGGGAAAAAGAGTAATAAGAATAATAAGGCCAAGAGAGAAATTTGAATTCTCATTCTTAATTCATGAAATTATTGTTCTACCGATTGAACTATCTTGGCTAATATAAGATTATATAAATATTAATCTTATTATGTTGGGGCGACTCGAACACCCAATAGTAAATACCAAAAATTTATGACTTACCGATTAGTCGACAACATATAATATGGGTAACAAGACTTGAACTTGCAAAGTCTAAGTTTACTATTCCAATCTAAAGGGAACCTGGCTACCAATTTTCAGCATACCCATAACTGCTCGAGATAAGACTTGAACTTATAACCTAATCATCTTCAGTGATCCGCTCTACCAATTGAGCTTCTCAAGCTATAATAATAATAAATTAAAAAAAAAAAATAATTTATTATATAACCTCGCACGCTCGCGAGGGGAAAATAATATTTTTATATAAATAGTATACTGCTATGGAGTTATCAGGACTCGATCCTAAAATTACGATATGCAAAATCGCCGTTTTACCAGTTAAACTATAACCCCTATCCGAGAAACGATTCGAACGTTTACGACTTGCGTCACTTAAACTTAAGCTAAGACTGTCTACCAATTCCAGCACTCGGATTAAGGCTAAAATGACTTGAACATTTACTCAAACCATCATGAGTGGTTCGCTTTACCGATTAAGCTATAGTCTTTGGTTGCGGATTTAGGAGTTGCACCTAAAACTTAGGGTCATGAGCCCTATATGTTACTATTACATCAACCCGCATAATTATTAATAAGAAATAGGTGATTTGAACACCTGACCTTTCGCGTGTAAAGCGACAGCTCTACCAACTGAGCTAATTTCTTTCAACCCAAGGGAGATTTGAACTCCCGCACTAACAGTGAAAATGTTATGTCTTAACCAAACTTGACCATTGGGTCTTATATAACAGCCCAGTGCAAGTATCGCACTTACTTCTACCGATTACAAAACGGTTGCATTACTTTTATGCTAACCGGGCGAATTGCATTAATTATATGCTAAAAATATTGATATGAAAATATTTAGTATTTTAATAATTAGTACTTTATGTCTAAAAATCTTAAGATTAGTTCAACTAAAGCCTATTAATCATTATAATGTTAATCATCTAATAGATGTAAACATATAAAGATTATTCGTAGTGTTCTTCTACGTTTAAAAGTATCCTAAAGTAAGCTTCGCGCTTAAATGCTTTCAGCACTTATCTTTAACTGACGTAGCCTTCCTGCCATGCCTATGTGAACATTTACTTAAGTATAAGTAAATGATATAATATATTATATATATATATAGCATAAACAACAGGTAAACCATAGGTCAATATACCCAACTCCTTTCGTACGAAGGGGCTATCCTTATTCTACTTTAATTCCCTCTAGAAGATAGAAACCATACTGTCTCACGACGTATTAAACCCAGCTCATGTAGCTCTTTAATCGACGAACAGTCGAACCCTTCATGATTTTTGCATTCATGTGGATGAGCTAAGCCGACATCGAGGTGCCAAACCGCGCACTCAATTTGTACTCTCTTGCGCAAATTAGCCTGTTCACTTATGTTATCATAAAAGATTTTTCTTTTATTTCCACTTTTTTCAAAATGGTTCAGACTATTTCATCATCTTTATTAACTATTTATATGCAATAAGATATTGTTATTATTATTATTATAATTATGTACCACTTATTCAACCTTTAACACCAAAAGATCCAATACGTGTTTTAGAATTTAATTTAGTAAATTGTATATTAGGTCTTATATTACCTCTTATTACTGCTGAAGGATAACCTTTAATAGATGTATAAGCATTTACTAAATTACCTTTATATTTAAATTTGTGTAAAGATCTTGAAGCAGTATAACGTTTAGATAATCTACCTGCACCTTGTAATCTAACACCTGATACTCTTTTATATTTAATATCATTTAATACAACTTTTTTTAAATATTTTGAATTATCATCTGTTAAATTATTTAATACATTATTTAAATTATCACTATTATTCATTTCAAATATATTACTTAATAAATCTTTTGAAATTTTATTTAATTTAATATTTTTAATATTTGCTTTAGTAACTAATTTTTTAAGAAAACGTGATAATTTTCTTTTTCTTCTTAATCTTAATACTAATGGTTGTGTAAATATATCACTATTAAAATAAAAGTATTTTAAATTAATAATATTAAATTCTATATTTTTTTTAAATATTTTTCTTATTAAATTTATTAAACCTTGTAAATAAGAATTTTCAAATTTAACTTTATTAATGTAAAGTAATTGTTTAAAATACATGTAGTCTTTTAAACTTTTTAAAGATTTAGTTAAAAAATCTTTATAATAAAGTTTTTGTATTGAATATACCTTTGAACTATAATTAGGTAAAACATTTGTTAAAATTCTTTTTTTATCTTGTTGTTTTTTTAGTATTGTTAATCATACATTTTTTATTAGTTTTAATTTATTTCTAAAACTTTTATTATTAAACAATCTTAAATATCTTTTTTTTAATGTTATTAAAAGATTAAGTTTTTGTCTATTATATACGTATAATGTAATATTTACTTTATCATTAGTATGTTTAAATTCACCATCACCTAAAAAAATTTTGTTAGTAGATAATTTTCTTAATCTACGACGTAATTTTTTTTTTCTTATTTTAGATTCTATTTTTAAATTATATGAACTAAAATAACCATTAATTAATTTCATAACTAATCTACTTGCTACAGGTATTAAACTTAAAGTATTTTTGTTATAAAGATAAATACTATTTTTTCAATCTCTTACAACAGGAACAAAATCTTTATTATGAATAGTAACATTTTCACTATTTAATGATTTTTTCTTATAAGTGTTTTTTAATTTTGATTTTATAATATTTAACATATTTAAAATATATATATATAAGATATTAATATAATTAATAAATTTAATTATATAATATTTAAGCTTGGTTAAAACCAAGTCTATTTCATTATTATTACTTAGTAATAATAATTATTATACGAATTAATAGTTAATAAAGATGTTGGGCATTAACAAAGGATTATTGTTAGCAATACTCACCTTTTAGTCGTTGAACGTCCTTATTTTATTATCATTCCATAAGGATGATAGTTAACTAGCTAAATACTAGCCCGCAGGGCGGTCTTATCACCATGCGGGCATCGCCCGATTTTTTGGAACTAGTTATTGCTAAAATAAGTTTCGCTTCAAATACACTTAACCTCGCGTGCGTGCAGCTTGCACGCTCGCGAGGGAATATAATTTTAAGTTGTCTTTGAAATTTACCCAATCTATTACCAATATTTTATAATATTGGAGGACTCACAGTTATAAATCCCTAGCGTAACTTTTTCTATAATCCAAGACCTTTCCTTAATGCATCTTGTGATCATATGCCCCGCTTACGCGACTGATAGACTTGTAGGTCAAACAGTAAAGCAAGATTAGCCATTAAACTTTTAAAGTATAAATAATTATCATATTAATAAAGGTTAATCTCGTATATTAATATGAAAAAAAAACTTTTAAAATATTAAAGTTTAAAATACATCTATTTACCATATAGTTAAAATCTTACTTAAAAATAAAATAAATATTGAATTTAATCTTATAATAACTGTATAAATATAAAAATAAATATAACAAATTAAAATAATTGTAAATAAATTTACAAATTTACATATGAACTTTGGATATACCCAGGTACTTTTTGTGGGATCTGTGCCCCGCATAAACTGCCTTCTAATCCTCAAAAGCATATAAAAGGAAACGAATAAAGGTGTTTCATTGTTATCATACAACTACCTTATACACTCGCAATCATCCTGTATTTTAACTCTTGCAATTAGTAACAGTAAAGCTGCATAGGGTCTTCTCGTCTATCTAGAGGTAAACAGTATCTGCACTGCTATTCCAATTTCACTGAGACAATCATCGAGACAGCTGTTGTATCGTTAAGTCATTCATGCAGGACCGCATTTAACGGCCAAGGTATTTCGCTACCTTAGGACCCTCATAGATAAGGCCGCCATTAATCGGGGTATCCTTCAAAACCTTAGTTAAAAACCAAGGTAAATTCGTTACCCTGCCGACATTGGGCAGACATCACACTCAATACTTTGATATTTAATCTTTGCAGAGTGCTGTGTTTTTATTAAACAGTCGTACAACATTATTTCATGATTCCTCTTAAAATTAGTTTAATTAAATCATATCCTAAGATATGTTAAACTAATAATAATGGCCCTCCTTATCCCGAAGTTACGGTAGTCAATTTGCCGAGTTCCTTAATGATTGTTCACTCAAACGCCTTTGTATTCTCTACTTGCTTACTTGTGATAGTATCTAGGTACGGTATATATTAACCTTATTTGTATATCAGCCTTTAATATACAATAATTTATATAAATATAATTTTTTTTATTATATTGTATTTAAATTATACAATCTTGAAAACTTGTAACAAGAAGTTATATAATAAATACAAAAAAAAAACATTTAAAAGACTTATTATATTTATATTAAGTAAAAAAATTTTCCAGAACCTTTATTACTTATTAAAGGTTTTGTTTTTTTACTTAGAAGTATTAATATATAAATATCATCAAAATTACCTTTTGATTAATATTTTTAGATACCGAAAATTAAATAAAATACCATAAGCTTAAGGCGAGGATAAACCTTTTTCGTTACTCATGTCAGCATTCTCTCTTGGATTATATAAATAAAATAATATTAATAATAAAATAAAATAATAAAATATTATTAATAATTATTTAGATTGATTAATTCTTATAAGAATTAATATAATATATTAATCCAATGTTCCGCTACCCCACATATACAATATAAATATTTATTAAAATGTGTACAAGGTTTTGGTATATTATTTAGATCCGTTAAATTTTCGGAATTTTTCTCTAAAATAAATCAGTGCTCTGTTACGAGGTCTTCAAAAAATGGCCGCTTCTAAGCCTATTTCCTGATTGTATTAAAAAAAAACATCCTTAATTTCACTCAACAATAATTTTGGAACCTTAACTCTTGTTCTGGGCTGTTTCCCTTTAGACATACAACCTTATCGCACTATGTCCGATTATTTAACATTCATCTTTGCCATTCCGAGTGCAAATACTCTCCGGTAAAGTCACTACAACCCCCCGATGTTGACAAAATCAATTGATATTGTCCGAGATCACAGTTCTGTACCTGCTAAGATGTTAATTAAATTACCTACTCATATAGGTTTCGCGGAAAACCAGCTATACTAGTCAGTTTTGTCTTTCACTAACTTACCACAATTCTTCGGATATCTATACAACGATAACCCGTTCGGGCTTTTATAACCCTGACCATGGTAAGATCACTAGTCTTCGGGTCTAATTCTAGATACTTAATCATTTTCTCATAATTGGTTTATCTAAGCTAGTTTCTTGGCTTTTTACCAAGAAATCATTGCTTGCATCTAAAATTAACTTGCTGACCCATTATGGTAAAGGTACGCTCTTATTTTTTATTTAAATTTCACTCGAGCTGCTTATAAAACTACTATTTCAAATTTTACCGCACGGTACTATTCACTATCGCTTATATATTATATTTAGCCTTAGAGGAAGGTTCCCCTTTATTCAAACAGATTTTAATCCATTTTACTTTAACAAGTTTTGTTACTAGGCTTTTGTTATTTAGTTTACACCAAATAACAATCTCGTTTGATTTCTTTTCCTAAAGTTACTAAGATATTTCAATTCACTTCGTTTATTATCTGATTTCTCTTAGAAACTAGTCATACTAGATTTTCTTTAATATTTAGCTAACTATCCATAATAGTTTCTTTATATACTTGCCTTGATTTTCATCAAGAAATTTAGGTTTTCATATCACCTATATTGTAAGATACTTTTACAATTTTAATTTTTACTTCAGGTTATTATGATTCGAACATAACTACTCCTCAACCCAAATGAGACGCCTAACCAACCTGGCTCTAACCTGTAGATTTATAAAATCCCCTCGCGAGCGTGCGCGTTGCACGCGCGCGAGGTCCCCTCGCCTTTTTAAAAATTTATTTTTAATAATAAATTTCCCTTCGCGAAGTTTTATTAACTAATTATAATTAAACATTAAGACATATCTTAATTAAATATTAAGATATATTATAATTAAAGATTAAGATATATTATATCAGAGAGTATATGATTCGAACATATGAAAGTTTTACCTTTAGCTAAACTCAAGTTAGCCGCTTTAAACCACTCAGCCAACTCTCTTATTTTAATATTAATTATATTATAATTATAATTATATATTTTTTTATTTTATATTTATTTAGTCTATTCGCGTGCGTACTAACTACACGTGCGCGAAGTAAAGTTATATAATAAATGATTCTTCAGTGACTCGAACACTGAACATATCCTTATCAGGAACACACTTTACCGGGTTAGGTTAAGGAACCAATAAAATTATCTATATACACTTCCAGAGCACTTAGATTTGACCTAAGAAATATAAGGTTGAAGCTTACAGTTTTACCTATTAAACTACGCTCTTCGGAAAAGAGATGAATCGAACATCTAAGTGTAAATACACAATATTTAGCAAATATCTTACCCTACCAATAGCAACTTTTCCTTTGTTATTTTTTTTTTATTGTTAATAATAAAAAAAAAATTACGGGCTAAGTCGGACTTGAACCGACATCTTTTTTATTGACAGCAAAACACTTTACCTATTAAGTTATTAACCCTGTCTTATTTATAGACTCCGTCCCTCTCCCCTCCGCAGGAGGGGCGAGGGACTCTTTAGGTCTAATTAAAGATTTTTCTCTTTTTTTTTTTTTATGACTAGCTGAATTCGAATCAGCACAACTTAATTGGTAAATAAGTAGTCTACCGTTAACTTATAGTCATTAATATTATTTTAAGACTTATGGGACTTGAACCCATATGGTAATGATTAAAAGTCACATGTTTTACCTTTAAACTAAAGTCTCTTATATATATTTAGTCTCCGTCCCTCGCGTATTATTTGCGTGAAGTTTTTATACTATTAAATATATATTTTACAAATACTACTGCTATTATTTAATTTTTGAAAAGAATTATATAATAATACTATTACCTCCCCGAAGGGGGAAGTAATTGTTTTTTATTAATAATTAATAACCTCAATAATATACAGAAATATATAAGAATAATCAAACAACATCAACAAAGTGTCAGTATAAAATACCTGACTCATAACCTAAATGATGATGATCTGTTAAGTGATATGCAGCTAAACGTCATAATCCTACTGCTAAGAATGCTGTACCTATTATAACGTGTAATCCGTGGAAACCTGTACCAAAGTAGAAACATGATCCGTAAACACTATCAGAGATAGTGAATGAAGATACTGTATATTCTACACCTTGGAAGAAAGTGAATACTATAGCTAATAAAATTGTTACAACTGTACCATATAATGCACCTTTTCTATTACCTTGTATTAATGAATGGTGAGCGTATGTAATAGTAACACCAGATGATAATAAAATAATTGTATTTAATAATGGTAATTCAAAAGGATTAACACCTTGTATACCTAATGGAGGTCATTGTGCTCCTAATTCAACACTAGGTGATATAGCACTATGGAAGAATGCTCAGAAAATAGCTAAGAAGAAGAATACTTCTGAGATAATAAATAAACCTACACCTAAATTTAATCCTTTTTGAACTGCATTTGTATGATTACCTAAATATGTACCTTCTGAAATTACATCTCTAAATCATAAAGCCATAACATAAGCTACATTAATTACAGCTACTGGTACTAAGTATTCAAAACCTTGAAAACCGTGCATAAATAAAACTGTAGATGTTGTAAGTATAAATAATGATAAACTAGTAAATAATGGTCATGGAGATGGAGAAACTAAATGGAAAGGATGATTTTGAAAATTTCTTTTTGATTTATATACCATTTAATATTTATTTTATAATAAACAAGTTTTCAATTAAACTATTTTTGTTTTATAGTTATAACTATAGCACCTACCATACCTACTAATAATATTACTGAACTTATTATTAATCATAACGAATAGTTAGTATACATACTATTACCTATCCCGCTAAGATGAGGAAGTTCTACTAATGAAGTATCTCCACTTTTACTACTAGCAGAAGCTGTTTCTTGTTGTAAATCTACTATATTTAATATTTCATCATCTACTTGTAGATCATATACTTCAGAAAATGAAGTTGATGAACTAGTGACTATTGTGTTATCTGTGAAATTACTAGGGGTTACTTGTCCCATTATAAAATAAAAAAGTGATACAGTTATAACAGCTCAAGGGGTATCGCGATTAGTTTCACTTACTAATTCAGAAATTCTCATATTAATTAACATTAATATGAGTAAAAATAAAGTGGCAGCAGCCCCTACATATACTAAAATATATGAGGATACTCCTATATCATCATCTCCTACTAATATTAATACTCCTGCTATATCAACAAATACCCCTATTAAAAATACTGCAGATACCAGAGGGTTTCTACTAATAGTAGTAAATATCCCAAATAAAATAGAAATTATATAAATAAAATCTACAAATTCTAATCTATACCCATGAGTTATATAATCGTTTAATAAAAAAATATTATTCATTAAATAAAATAAAACTAATCTTTTATTATTTTATACAAATATAAAATCTCGAGAGGAGGAGTCACATATTTATGATCTAATGGAGGAAGAAGGGGAATCGCACCTACGACGGCATATAGCCATTGAGTTTACAGCTCAACCCGTAAACCAACAAGCGGTCCCTTCCTTAATTATCTTTATATACTTTATTGAACAATTTTTAATAATTCAAAAAAGGATATAGAGATAAAATAAATATTATTATTATAATTTTTTTTGTTGTTAAATTTCCTCCATCCCGTGCAATCTCCACTACACGAACCTTATGTCGACTCAACACCAATCAAAGTCATGCAGACGAAAAGAAGACATACATATTTATCTACCTGATTATATATATTATATACGCAAGCAAATCAAACTGCTCGCACATACTTCTTGCAGCGCGTGACGAGTGGCTAGGCCCGAGCTGAGAATAAATCCACCGGGCCGTTGGTGATACACGATTACTAGTAATTCCTTATTCATGTAGTCGAGTTACAGACTACAATCCATATTATATCCTATTTTGGGGATTAGCTCCATTTCACAATATCGCATCCCTTTGTTAAGGCGTATGTGGCACGTCTATAGCCCACAGTATTAAGGCCATGATGACTTGTCTTAATCCCTATTATCTATATCCTATGTAGCGGCGAACCACTTTATATAACTAAATAAAGTGAGGGTTTTCGTTAATTAAAGGAGTTAACCAGATCTCACGACATTAACTAAAGACAGCCGTGCAGCGCTTGTAACAATTTTTTAATTGTTATTCAAACTGTGGTAAGGTTTTTCGCGGGTTATCGAATTAAATAACATACTTCACTACTGGTTTCAGAAACGGTCTAATGATTTCAGTTTATATGTTGCCATATTACTCTTGAGGTGGAATGCTTACACTTTCATTTATAGACTAAATATTAAATCTAGTCTATGACATTCATCATTGTCTGCTTGGACTACTAGGGTATCTAATCCTTATCGCTACCCGAGCCTTCGTCCCTCAACGTCAGTTTTTACATAGAAGGACGCCTTCGCCGTTATCAGTCCTTCTGGTATTTGCGTATTTTATCCCTACTCCAGAAGTTCTTCCTTCTCACATAAAACTCTAGAAAAAAGACTCATTTAGAGTTTAATTTACCGTCTAGGTACCCTTTAAACCTAATAAAGATGACTAACACTAGTCTTCTACGTATTACCGCGACTGCTGGCACGTAATTTGGTCAAGACTTATAAATAGGAAATTGTCATTATCATTATCCTATTTAGAATTTTATACGAGTTAATCGTTATTGTATTTATTAAATACATTTACATTCTTCCAAGTTACTGGTTCAGCCTTTCGGCCATTGACCAATATTCCTCACTGCTGTACTAATACGCATTGGGGTTTTCTCAGACCCAATGTGGTCGATCGACCTCTCAGTCACGACTACGGATATTAGCTAGAAAAGTCATTACCTTTCCTACTACTCTCCGAGATAAAGATTAACATCTTAAAGCGGACCTTTTATTTTCCTTTCTTATATAAGGGATTTTTCCCCTACCTTAAGGTAGCCAAATTATCTTTTACTCCCCCGTACCCCACTACTACTCATTTTATTTTTATAAAAAGTCGTTCGATTAGCATGTGTCAAGTACTTGGCCAGCGGTCAATCAGAGCCATCATCAAACTCAAAAAATTTAATCCTTACAAGATATCTTTATTATATCTCTATATGGTATATACTTTTTATCTTTAATCTTTATTACTTCATGTAAAAAAAAAAAAATAAATTTGATCGAAATAATCGATTACAACCAGTGAGGTTCGAACTCACAATTATCGTTTGGAAGACGACTAGTTTACCAATTAACGTATGGTTGTCAATTTTAAGTTATATATGGATATTCCATAATATCTATATTGTAATAGACTTTTTTTATAACTAAAATTATATATAGCTATTAGCTCCCTCCGGGGGCATCGCCACTGCTGGAAGCCGCGGCGCTGCTAAAATATAAAGAATTTTTATTTTTATTTTTTTTTTTGTTAAAGATATAAATAACCCGGTTTCTGTTTTAAATTTTAATAATTCTAAATAAATACTAAGCATAGGATTATTGTTCGCAATTAATATTAACTTAACGTTTTAAATAATTATTAGTTTCTGTTAAATTCCTTATATCTTTATAAAGGTTGATAATCAATCATGTATGCTTAAAAAGTATTGGATTTTCCTTTTACATAAAATTTTCATATCTTTAATTAAATAAAATAAAGCTTAAAAGCTCTTTAAATATTAAGTTTAAGTTTTAATTAAATTAGTGTAAATCTAATCCGTCTTTAATGTAAGAACAAGTTAAAACAACAAAAACTTGAGCTTGAATAAATGCAATAGCTAATTCTAATCCAGAGAATGCAATTATAAAAGCTAAAGGAACTAAACCTAAGAAGAAGAATAATATACCACTAGTCATTATATTATATGTAAATCCACTTAAAATAGATAAAAGCATGTGACCTGATAAAATATTAGCTGCAAGTCTTAAACCTAAAGAAACATTTCTAGATAAGTATAAAATGAATTCGATTAAAACTAATAAAGGTAATAATGCTAAAGGACAACCTGAAGGTACAAATAATGAAAAGAATTTTAATCCATGTCTTTGGAATCCTAAGAATGTTGCACCTAAAACAACTGTGAAACTTAATGAGAATGTTAAAATAAAGTGTGATGTTGATGCAAAACTATATGGCACCATTCCTATTAAATTATTTACTAATATAAATATAAATAATGCATATATAAATGGGAAATATAATTGTCCTTTTGTAGGATTAAGTTGGTTTATTACTATACTGTGTACTGTAGCATATATAGTTTCCTGACTTATTGATCAGTTATTTGGTATAATTTTATTATTATTTGTTGCTAATAAACTATATGTTAATATTATAAATCCACCTATTGATAGATATAAACCTATATTTGTTAATGATATATTAATGTTTCCTAATCAATTACTATTTAAAGAAAATAAATCTCTTACTTCAAATTGGTCTAAAGGACTCAATACGAAATTTACTGCTCTCATTTATGATTGTAAAAATTTAAATTTATTTTTAAGTAATATGGTAAAGATATTATAGCTCCTACAGAGACTTCCCCTCGGAAAGGGGGAACCCGATGCTGGAAACAGCGATGATGTTATATAAATATTTAAGTTTAAACTTAATAAAGCTATTAACTATAGCTTACTATAATTTATTTATATAAATACGAGATATAAAAATACGTACAAATTTTGGTAAAATATATTTACTAAATGCATATATTAATACTGTTAATATAACAAATGCAAATACTACTTGATTAACAAAAAAAAATGGTACTAATTGTGGCATATTTATATTTATTTTTCTTGGTTTAGATAATCTATTAGATTTATCACCACTCCTAAAGAATTTAGGCATTGGATTAAATATAATATTTTTACATTTTTACTTTAACTAAGCCCTTAAGATGAATCGAACATCTATCAAAATATTAACAGTATTCCGCTCTACCGTTGAGCTATAAGGGCTATAAATAGCAGAAGCTAATTATATAATTATTATATTCCTATCTAAGACTCGAACTCAGATCCGAATATCAGAAGTATTCTGCTTTACCATTAGGCTAATAAGGATAATACCCTCCGAGGGAGAGGTATTAATAATAAAACTATTATTATTATAATTATATTATTTTTTTTTTTTAATTTACATTATAAATTAAAGAAGAAACTGAATAGTGTAATCCATCTAAGATTGGTGCTGGGTAAATACCAAATAATACTGTTAAGATAACAAATATTAATAACATTATAAATTCTCTTCTAGTTACATCACCTATATTATCTTTAAAGTAAACAGAGTAAGAACCACCAAAAACTATTCTATTATACATAAATATAGTATAAGCAGCAGAGAATACTATAGATGAACTAGCTAATACACCTAATATAGGCATTCTTTCAAATACACCATATAATGACATAAATTCACCTAAGAAATTAAGAGTTAAAGGAGTACCACTATTACCTAATGATAATATAAAGAATAATACAGAGAATATAGGCATAATTTGAGCTAAACCTCTATAATATGTAATTAATCTAGTAGATGATCTATCGTATAAAATACCTCCTGCACAAATAAATAAACCTGATGAAACAAAACCGTGAGCTAAACCTAAAGCTATTGAACCTTCAATACCTTGAATTGTATTACTAAAGGCACCAATTAAATAAACAGCAGCATGAGATACTGATGAATAAGCAATAAGTTCTTTAATATCTATTGTTCTTAATGTACTAAAACTAGCATATAATATTGTTATTAGACCTATAACATAAATTATATCTGTATAGTTTGTAGAAGCTGTAGGTAATAAAGGTAAAATTAATCTAAATATACCATATAAACTTAATTTTAAAACTATACCAGCTAAAATAATACTTCCTGATTTTGGTGATACAACGTGAGCTTTTAATAATCAAGTATATAAGAAAAGTACTGGTGTTTTTACAGCAAAAGCTATAAATATACCATAGAATAAAAATAATTGAGTTATATAACTAAAATTTGATTTTGATAAAGCATCAAAATCTGTTGTTCCCATTATAGAAGACATAGCTATTATTGATAATAACATAAATAATGATCCAAATAATGTATATAAGAATAAATAAAAACTAGCTCTTACTTTATTACTTGAACCAAATAATCCTATTAATAAAAATAATGGTGGTAATATACTTTCAAAAAAAATATAAAATAATAATACATCTAGTACTAAGAATACTGCTAATAATAATGTTTCTAATAATAACATTATTACTACAAATGATAATACATTTTTAGATGTAATTGAATTTCAATTTGATAATATTGCTATAGGCATAATTATTGTTGTTCATAAAACAAAATATATAGATAAACCATCAACACCTAAATATATATCAAAATAACTTATTTGGTAATGTTCTTCAATAAAGCTATAGCTTTTACTACTAAAATCAAATATTATAAACATTACTAATGATATTATTAAATTTATTATAGATGTTAATAAGGCTATTGATTTTATTTTTATTTCATTAAATAAACTTAATCCATAATTTGTTTCTATTGTAATTAAACCTATTCCTATTAAAGGTATTATTAATAATAATAAAGACATAATTAAATATATATATAATAAATTTACTACTAATAAAATATTTATTACTAGCCCCAAGGAGGTCTTGTCGCCTTGCGGGCGAGGCCCGAAGGGACTTCGCGTTTTTAAAAATTTAATTTAAAAAAATGCGAAGAGACTATTAAATTTATATAATATAATATTTTACATATTACACTTCATGTATGCCAATAAAGTTGTTATTTAATATATATAACTATCTATATATCTATATTGAGATATACTTTTATATAACTAAAAAAGTTATTTTTGGTAAATTTATAAGATATTTTTATCTATCCCGTCCCTCGCCCGAAGGGATCCTTAATGTTTTCTCTCTAATTTTGATCTTGTCTAGGACTCCTGGGTGTATTACTTCTATTTGTTATATTAGGACTGTTATTATTGTTTACTCCATTATTATTTCTAGAACTAGATCTATTAAGACGATTAAGCATTTCAAGATCCATACTATTTCTAGTATTTATATTAGGGATGGATAGGATTGTTTGCTCTATTATTTTGATTAGTCATATCAAAATTGTTAGAATTGTTAGAACTGTTTACTCAATTATTTTGATTTAAATTTCTATTATTATTATTAGAATTAATTTCATTTATTATTCTGCTTTCATTACCAAAAGGCATTGATGATTGATTGTTAGTATTATTTGCTCAATTCGTTTGAGGATAACAACCATTATTATTTGCTCAATTCGTTTGAGGATAACAACCATTATTATTTGCTCAATTTGTTTGAGGATAATAACCATTATTATTATAATTAGTTTCATATACCATTCCACTTTGTTCATTCATACGAGCACCTAATTCACCACCAGTTAAATTTTGAGGATTTAAATCTATACTTCTACTTCTTCATATTTTTATTTCTTGTTTCATTTCTTCTTGCCTTTTCAATTTCTTTTCCTCATTGTGTTCCTGGAGATCCTTGCCGACTAGCAAAACTTCTTTTTTGCATTTCTCGTTGATAAGCTGTGGGATTATCTATTCTTAATTGATCTAATTTAGCTCTTTCTTTATCTTTTTTTATTTTATTTTTTGCAGTACTTCCTATATCATATCTTTTTATACCTAATGAATCAAATAAACCAGCTTTTCTCTCAAATGTATCATTTTGAGTAACTACTCCACTATTTGAAGAACAATTAAGTACTTCACTATTTGAAGGACCAGATTGACTATATGAAGGACCAGATTGACTATTTGAAGGACCAGGTATTACTTGATTACTAGTATTATTGTAATTAGAAGGGTCATAATGAGATCCGTTATTATAAGGATATCCATTATTATTAGGATCAAAAGAATCTCTGTTATTATATGAGTCAAAAGGATCTCTATTTTGGTTAAAACGGTCTCTATTAGAGTTAAAAGGATCTCTATTAGGGTTAAAACGGTCTCTATTACTATTAGGTCTTCTATCATTAGAATCTCTTCTATTATTAGAAGAATTTCTATCATTAGAAGAATCTTGACCTAAATGAGAATTGGGATTATGAGGACCAGGAGGACCTTGACTACCTGGAGGACCAGAAGGATCTCTATTACCTGAAGGACCTAAAGGTGGACCATTATTACCGTTAATTTTTAATATAATAAACATATCCATAAATTCTAAACATCCCTTATATATTAAAAATAGTAATTATTATAACTAATAACACTATTAATATAAAAATTGAAGTTATTAAAGGGCTTTGTTTATCTATATATAAAGTATCAATTATAAACCATAAACATAAATGTATTAATACAAGATTATAAATTAAATCTTTTAATGATAAGATTAAAGGATAATCATCATTATAAGAAGTAAATAATGTTAACATAATTAAAGTTAATAATATAATAATATAATAATTTATAAAAAAATTAATAAAATATTTATCGTATATTTCTTTAATATTGTTATTATTAGTTACTATATTAACAATAATAAATAATATTTTACTAATAATATAATATTTAAAACTAGAATAAGCTAATATTATATAAAAGTTAGGAGATAAAATATTATCCATAAATTTATCAATAGATGTTAAGAATTCATGATTACTATTAATATCTTTTATAATTAAACCAAGAATTAATAAATTAAATAAACATTTAAATCATTGACTATATTTAGTTATCTTTTCACAATTAAATAAAAAAATATAATATTTTTTTACCTTTTCATTTTGTAAAAATGAAACTAAAGGATGATTCATGATTTTTACAATTTGTTTATTATAAAGGTAATCATAAATAGGTTTAATATAAGAAAAATAATAAGATATAAATAATGGAGAGTACTTAATTAAATATTTATAAAGATAGTTAAACAAAAAAATAATAAATTTCTTAATATAAAATACTAAGATATCAAGAATAAAATATTTAATATAAAAATATCAGATTTTTTTAATAATAATTATAAAGAAATCAATAAAATCAATGATAATTATATAAATAGATTTAATATATTTACTTTTTTCTAAATCTGTAAATATTATTGCAAAAATATATTCAAATATAGGCAAAACTAAAGCAAACATAGATAAAACTAAAGTAAAGAAATGTTCACAGGATTTATTAATAAACCAGAAACTACACACGGCAAAAGTATAACATAAGCAATAGTAACAGGTAATAAAACTAATCAACAAACTGACATTAATTGATCAAAACGAATTCTAGGGAAAGAAGCTCTAACTCAAATAAAAACAAATACTAATATAGATGTTTTAACAGCTAAATTTATAGGAGAATAGACATAATAGCTATTAAAAAATTGAAATAAAGTATCATCACGACTTAAATCTAAAAGTGAAATAATACTATAAACGAAAATAGATAAATAACCTCCAAAGAATAAAATACTATTTAAAATACAAATTAATATAATACTAGCATATTCAGCTAAGAAGAAGAAAACAAAAATACTAGCAGAATGTTCTGTCATGAAACCACTTACAAGTTCTGATTCAGCTTCAGCCAAATCAAATGGCGCTCTATTAGTTTCTGCTATAGAACCTATAAAGAATACAATAAATAAAGGTAATAAAGGTAATAATAAAGCTACTGCTTTTTGTGATTCTACTATAGTAATAACATTTAAACTACCAGTTAATAATATAACTAATAATAATACAGAACTTAATATTAACTCATAACTAATTAATTGAGCAGTTCTTCTTAATGAACCTAAACAAGCATATTTAGAATTAGCAGATCATCCAGCTAATAATATACCATATGTAGCTATAGCACTAACTGCTAACATATAAAATACACCTAAACGATGGTCAGATATAAATGTACCTGGTGCATAAGGAATTACAAGATAACCTAATAAAGAAAAAATTAAAGTTATAACAGGTCCAAGGAAGAATAATATAATATTAGCTTGTGTTGGTGCTACATACTCTTTTAATAATAATTTTAATGCATCAGCAAATGCTTGTAATAAACCATAATAACCTACTGCATTAGGTCCTACTCTTCTTTGCATACTAGCCATAACTTTTCTTTCTGCTATTGTTACAAAAGCAACAGATATTAAAGCAGGAACAATAACTAATAATCCTTGAATTATTGAAATTATATTTGACATTTTTTTTTTTTAATTTTATATTACATAAAAAAAAATATATAGTTATAATATTTTTAATATTTTAAAACGTGCAGTATTATTAATTATATTATATATTTTTATATTTATGTTTAAATAAGCTAAAAGTAAAAAAAGATAGTTATAGCTATATTTAACTATAACTATATATTTACCTACTATTTTATAACAAATAATTATTAAATTAAAAATATATTTAGTATCCTCGCGTGCGTGCTAACTGCACGCCGCGCAAAGTAATTAAATAGTCCCTCGCGCGCAGTGAGCGTGCGCGCGCAACGAATTATTTCTATTTAACCTCTATTAAGCTATAAGTAATAAACATTGAACATCTAACCATTAATCAAATATAGCTATAGAAATAAATATATTTTTAGGAGCCCGGGGAACTCGAATCCCTTTATTTCAATTTGCAATCAAAACGCAGAACCCTCTGCTCAAGCTCCTTATATATTAAAAAAAAATATATATATAACCTCGTGTGCATGCAGTTAGCACGCAAATTTATTTTTAAAAAATAAATTTTAAAAAACGCGAGGAAACTAAATATTAGTTAAAAATAACAAAACAAACTAAAGTAATTTAAAAAATAATATTATTATTATTTTTTAGTAGCTAATTCTACTAAACTATTTTCAATAAGACTAACTACAGGTACTATTACAAAAAAGTGTGCAAAATATAACACAGTAGAAATTTGTCCTAACTCAATAAATGGAGTTTCAACGTGTTTTGCACCTATTTGCATTAATACTAAGAAATTAGCAACGAAAATATAGAAGGCTACTTTACTTAATGGTCTGAATTGTACTCCTCTTAATTTTGATAAATCTGTGATAGGCATCACCATTAAAGCTAAGATAGCTGAGAACATAGCTATAACACCTAATAATTTATTAGGTATTGATCTTAAAATAGCATAGAAAGGTAAAAGATATCACTCTGGTACAATAGCAGGTGGAGTTTGCATTGGGTTAGCCATAACATAATTTTCACTATCTCCTAATGCATTAGGCATAAAGAAAACAAATATTGATAATACAATAAAGAAAATAAAGATAGTTACTAAATCTTTAAATATAAAATATGGTGCAAAAGGTAATCTATCGTAATTACCTGATATTCCTAATGGATTACCTGATCCTACTGTATCGTGCATAGCTATTAAGTGCATTAAAGCTAATGCAGCTAATACAAAAGGTAATAAGAAGTGTAATGCAAAGAATCTGTTTAATGTTGCATTATTTACAGAGAAACCTCCTCATATGAACTCAACTATATCTTGACCTATTCATGGTATAGCACTCATAAGGTTAGTAATAACTGTAGCACCTCATAAACTCATTTGACCGTATGGTAATACATATCCTAAGAACGCTGTAGCCATCATAACTATAAGTATAACTGTACCTATAGCTCATGTTAATGTTCTAGGTGATTTGTATGATCCATAGTATAATCCTCCACCTATGTGTAAGTATACTAAGAAAAAGAATGCTGATGCTGTATTAGCGTGTAAATAACGTACTAATCAACCATTATTTACATCTCTCATAATATGCTCTACAGAATTAAATGCTTCTAATACACTAGGTGTATAGTGCATAGCTAATGTAACACCTGTTACTATTTGTATACCTAAACATAATGCTAATAATGATCCAAAGTTTCATAAATAACTTATATTAGCTGGTTGTGGTGAATCTATCATATATGAATTAACTATCTTTAATAAAGGATGACTTTTTAATATTCTCAT